ATGAAATTTTGATTTCATTCGGCTCCTTTATGGATATTCTCACCACTTAACATCTATGTCAGCTTTTCTGTCTGAATAGAATCAAAGCTCTCTGCTTTCTAGATGATCCCTATAGAATAGGAGATAGAAATTCTATTAAATATCTATCTAATCTACTTACTTCGTTCCCTAATTTCATTCAAGAGATCCTGAGGAAAAGAGTTGGGTTTCCACCGAGCTGAAACAATATACTGATGGTTCTAGTAAACCAAAACTATCGTTTTTTAGCTATTGGGCTTCCATTTCCTTTTTAAAAGAAAAAAGATTTAGTTACGATTGGAAATAAACTTTTTTGTATCTTCATCCATAGATCCTTTACTCATATTTATTCAATTGGAATACTTAATCCAATGCAAAATTATGCTTCGCGACTCTGTACTCATAATCGAATTTGTATTTTGGATACAAATTCAATTAGTCTTTTTTTCGATACTAGTCGCGAGAATGTATATTCTTCCTCAATATGTTATTGAGAGGAATAGGATTAAACCCTTTATAAAAACTAAAGTTTCATCAGAATATGAATATAAAAAAACTTAAGGATGCCTTAAGTATATCATTTCAAATTCAGTTATTAATAGAACGAATCACACTTTTACCACTAAACTATACCCGCTACATGTAAATTATGATACCAACGCTATCCTTTGTCAAGGGCAGCCATTCGAGAAGGAGGCTAATTCCACCGTATTAAATCAAACGGAGAAAGTTCTCATCATAAGATCAGCCAATAGAAGAAAAAAATCCCTAATTCTGCAGAACATTCTGAACACGTGAAAAGTGAATAGCTTAAAGATAAAAAAAAAAAAACAAAATCTACCATTTTTTTAACAGCAGTTGCCCCTTTGCCTTTTTGGCCCACTGTTGTATCCGATTCAACTATATGATACATATTTGTTCTCCTCTTCAAAAAAAACACTTCCGTCCGGGCTTTGGTTTGGTGAGTCGTCTGAGATCGTGTTTAGATACCTACGAACTTACCCTCTTCAAGTATATCAGATACTAATAATAATTTTTGAGTGTTTCAACTCTCTGTTCACGTATTTTTTTATACATATTTATTTATATAATATAAATAAAACCTCTACTTTGTACAAGTGATAAGAGAGAATATGAAAGATTTTCTTATTTTTCTTATAATTTTCTCAAGATTTTGAACCCGCCATGAATAAACTTCTATATCTCGATATATATAGAGAAAATCTCTACATATATCTCTATATAACATATATTATGTACATTATACAGTAGACCCATAATGGTAAACGAAAGTGGCTAATTTTTGAATTGAATAAAAAGCCCTTTTAACTCAGTGGTAGAGTAATGCCATGGTAAGGCATAAGTCATCGGTTCAAATCCGATAAAGGGCTTTTCACTTTTCACTTAGTAGTAGAGTAATGCCATGTTAAGACAGAAGTCATCGGTTCGAATCCGATAAGGTACTTTTCTACTAAATTCATTCACTTTTTTCCGTTTTTTTTTTTGAAAATCTCTCTTTTTTTTCTTGAATTTTATGACTTAGTTTAGTGCGAGATGCCCCCTTTTCCTGTTAGAGCAAGCAAATCAATACCTGTACTGAACTAATCTAGAATCTTTTTTATTAATCTATTCTTATTCTATATTTAAATTTCTATATTTAAATGAATTTCCCTAAAAATAAAAAGTAGGGGATGATGCGTGAATTAATCTAACGATCAACTAAAAAAAAATCCTATGAAAGCATAACAGAAAAGTAGGAAAGACTCTTTGCTTTGATCTAGTTATACTCGAAGAGTATATTGACAATTCCAAAAAACTGCTCATACTATCATTATAGTATAAAGACGAGTGGTTGTATATGGCGCTATCGTCTAGTGATGCCCCTATCGTCTAGTGGTTCAGGACATCTCTCTTTCAAGGAGGCAGCGGGGATTCGACTTCCCCTGGGGGTAGGGAGTATTAAAAAAAGAGGTTAATCATAGATTATCAAAAACCCTAGAATAAATTCTTCCTGGGTCGATGCCCGAGCGGTTAATGGGGACGGACTGTAAATTCGTTGACGATATGTCTACGCTGGTTCAAATCCAGCTCGGCCCAAAAATCTGGGGCTTCGTGAATATGAACTAAATCTATTTTTTTCTTCCATAAAAAAAAATGTTTGATCCATAGAAATCTATGGTAAAGAGAGAAGGAAAATTTCCTTCTAATCCATTTCTCTCTGATTCTTTTCTTACAAAGAAAAGAGTTTTTCTTATTGAAAGGTGGATTTTCTTTTTAGGAATAAGAAATCGCGACATACGATACTAGTTATGCCACTCTCACTACACCCACATATCCTATGTGGGTATGTAGTATATGATTCGTCTATTTCTTAGAGTACAGTACGGCAGACGAATTGAATCTTCTTATGGTTCTATTTAAGAATAGGTATGCCATACACCCTGCAGGGATTGTAGTTCAATTGGTTAGAGCACCGCCCTGTCAAGGCGGAAGCTGCGGGTTCGAGCCCCGTCAGTCCCGAACTAGAGTTCAATGAATGGACTAATCCATCTTTCCTTTTCTTATCAAAAAAATTTCCAAGAAAAAAAGGGGGCAGGGGACAAGATCAACTATCTATGGGGCACCCTTATTTCACCTTCACTTTTTTTATTTCGCATTTCTCAGTAAAAAGAGAGCTGTATAGGAATTTTTTTTTTTTCACTACTTCCGGTTGATAAGGAAAGACATAGATATCATACGTGGATTAGTATAATTTAGGATATTACTCTATTTTGATGATGATACTATCATCATGTTAACTTCCTATTTGACGCTTGTGGAATAGTGTACCGTATTTTATCGGAATCCATACATAAATTGTATTCGTTTATTCTTAGAGAATTAATTTAATATAATTAGTTTCTTTTTGGGGGTTAAACCACACTCCTTCCATTTTCTAGTTCCAACTTTGTTTGTGTATGTTCAATGAATAATTGGAAAGAATCTACCTCATTCTCGGTCCATTTGCCGACTCCTTTTTTTTATGCGTCTGCTCTCATCTTTAGACCCCCAAAAGCAAATATGGATAGTAACCTAATAAAATAAATAAAAACCAAGCAAACGCTCTTTTTCCTAAATTCAAATATGGGATCCTTTCTTTTTATTTAAGACCCTCTTTTCTCTATCTCATTTCTACTTCTACTGCTTATGTGGATGTCTATGTGACCCGTAGAAAGTTGGTCATATAATACTTAATTGTATGTATAACTATAAGAAAGATTGTGGGTTATACATATAGAAAAGCAAAAGTAGAAAAGGATGAAAAAAGGGGTTCCGAATCCAATCAAAAAAGGATTTTGTTCTTAGTATAGATAAGGGATCTCCTATGTTATATTATTCCACTATCAACCATGAATTGATTTGATAGATCCGATATTCATAATATTGAATTGATTCAGTATTATCAGAATGCAAGTCCTCCCCTTGAATTTACAGGATACCCCTTTTTTCTCTCCATGGGATTACATCCCGAGTTATTGTGAAAAAGAAAAAAATAAAGAGGTTATGGAAGTCAATATTCTCGCATTTATTGCTACTGCATTGTTCATTCTAGTTCCTACTGCCTTTTTACTTATTATTTATGTAAAAACAGCCAGCCAAAATGATTAACTGGAATTCCAATTACCAATTAATCAGTGAAGAAATAAAAAGGGATTAAAGAAAAAAATTCAAGTCTTAAATGAAAGGATCTGGTTGGAATCATAAAGTGTGGTAGAAAGCATATAGTTTTTTCTACCACACTTTATGATTCTTTCTATTATATTATCTTGAATCTACATTACATATAATAGATTAGTAGATTGAAATAGTAGTCTAATTCAACTTCTTTTTTCACTGCATCCACTTAATTTCAATCAATTCAAAATCAAAAAAATCGAAGACAATTCTTCATTGAAAGAATCTATGGAGGGGGAGAAAAATAATACGAGAATACACTATAGACTATAGTAAAAGAAAGTAAAAGAAAAATCAAATAAAGTTTGGCAAAACGATTAATGCAAAAGGATCAATTAAAGAAAAGAATTGATACTACAATTCGACTATTCAATCAATTAGTAGTATCCCTAGAGTCCACTCCTCCCCCATACTACTAGCGAAAGAGAAAATGTAAAGACTACCATTAAAGCAGCCCAAGCGAGACTTACTATATCCATGTAAATTATGTCTCCTGTTTCTATGAAGGAATTTTTCTACTATTAATCAATAATCATAGTGGAATCAAGGGTACAGAGTCAAAAGGCGATTCGGCCCTAAGACTATGGATGAATCAGTTAAAAGAATTTACTCCTAACAAATTCTTATATGATTTCTGGTAGAATTGGAGAGCATTAAGTATAAAAATGATACATAACCCTTTTCCCTAAAAAAGGGGTAGGAGGATGTCCTGAATAGAAGACGCGGGAATAGAGAGATTTTTTGTTCCTTTTGTTACCTTTTTTATAAGCAAAGAACGTCAGAATATATCTTAAAATTAGGATAGAGAAATATTTATTGTTATTGGATACCCGCCTTACCCATGTTTATTTTTGACCTAAAGCCTACTGCCCTGCTTTCATCTTTCTATGAAAGAGTGAGGAAACCTTATCCACAACTCCGAAATTGATTTTTGATAAGCCTATTCAATCTGGTTCTCGACAGAATCCGTAGCCTTTACTTTAGTCTATGTAGGTAGCATAAGATGTACGAAGTGTATGTAGTAAGATGTACGATAAATAAATGTATGATAATTAAGAAGTCTTGATATTTCTTCGCGAAGTCCCTTCTTCAATCTTAGATTCAAAAGAAGTCCCTTAGGGACTTTTAGATACGAAGATTTATGACATCTTAGCTTCGTAGTTTGAAATTCCCGAATCGAATATCAATTCAAATTAATAAAAGAATAAGGAAACGCTACCTCATCCTTATAGGTAGCCATTTGGGATTTGGGCCACTACCGCCAAAACAAAGCCTAGTTTGAGGCTAGAACTATGATATGGATTCTCAAAATCCAGTATCGCCAGAACTAGTTACTTTCTTGCCCAAAATTATAGGAGGTACGAATTTGTCGAGTTTGATCAGTACTATAATCCTAAGTATTTTATTGATCAGGCGGCACCCAGATTTGAACTGGGGATAAAGGATTTGCAGTCCCCTGCCTTACCGCTTGGCCATGCCGCCAAAAAATCCGATCTAAAATCGAGAAAAGAACAAGTATTCATTCACATTTTCTTAGTAAAATCCCCTTTCTTCTATCTTGAATCTAATTCTACTTACTTTTTCCAATCTTTTTCAAAAAAAAAGATTTCCGCTTTTTTGGATCCAGTTTTGCTTATTCTCCTCTATGGATTCTATCTTAAAACACACATTGCTAACACTAGAAAACTTCCCTTTTCTTTTTATTCTATTGAGATGACAAAGGAGAAAAAGTGGATTTCCAGTCACAGACTGCAAAATTCAAAACAAATTGGAACCATTAACTAGAATTTTTTTTTTGAATTAGTGAACCACTCTTAAATCGGTATTCTCTCTCTCGATTCTGTTTAATGGCATAATAAAATAGAAAAAAGTTTTCCTAATCTGTATATAGGTAAACTCCAGGTCCCAACAGCATTATTATCTATGGATCCCCCTTATGTACATTTCCTATAGGGAATCGTGCTTTAATTTTTCATTGCATTAAATTTCTTGAATAAAAAAAAGAGTCAATTTGCTCTGATATAGATTATGACCTGGCCTTCTTGGGCCACCCAAATGAAATTACGATAAAAGAAAGGTATGTGGATAGGTGGATAACTGTCAAGTACTTAAAAAATGAAGTACTTCCTTTATTTTAGGATTATACAACGAAATCCTTTATTTTCCAGCAATTCTACTACTACAGAAACAAAAAAGAACTTTCAAACTTTTTTGAAAATTAAACAAAGCGTGCTATCCTAAATCGAACTAAAGTCAAACTTTTTAGTGCTTATAAATTATTATGGCTTATCCCTTTCATAGAAAGGAGATAAAACGAGAAATCTTTGCTATCCAATCTGATTAGAATATCATAAAATTTAAGTGGCAGAATTTTTTTTCGGACTTTTTTATCAATTCATTTTCATTCCATTTCTATCCCCGCCAAATTCGAACTTTCGTTGAAACTGTCTCTATTCATATGTATGAAATACATATATGAAATACATATGTGGAGTTCCCGAGAATTTCATGCAATTCAGTAAACAGAATATAGATTCCATGATTGCTAGATTGATCCGTAGGGGTTGATGAAGAGTGAGCTGATAATGGAATTTTTCTTCGATAAATAGGAAACTTAAGATTAAGATGCTCCGGAATGGAAATGAGAGAATGTCCACAATACCCGGATTTAGTCAGATCCAATTCGAGGGATTTTGTAGGTTCATTAACCGAGGTTTGGCAGAAGAACTTGAGAAGTTTCCAACAATTAAAGATCCAGATCACGAAATTGCATTTCAATTATTTGCGAAAGGATATCAATTGCTAGAACCTTCGATAAAAGAAAGGGATGCTGTGTATGAATCGCTTACCTATTCTTCCGAATTATATGTATCTGCGAGATTAATTTTTGGTTTCGATGTGCAAAAGCAAACCATTTCTATTGGAAACATTCCTATAATGAATTCCTTAGGAACCTTTATAATAAATGGAATATACCGAATTGTGATCAATCAAATATTGCTAAGTCCTGGTATTTACTACCGCTCGGAATTAGACCATAAGGGAATTTCTATATACACCGGGACCATAATATCAGATTGGGGAGGAAGATCGGAATTAGCAATTGATAAAAAAGAAAGGATATGGGCTCGCGTGAGTAGAAAACAAAAGATATCTATTTTAGTTCTATCATCAGCTATGGGTTCGAATCTAAGAGAAATTTTAGATAATGTTTCCTACCCCGAAATTTTCTTGTCTTTCCCGAATGCTAAGGAGAAGAAGAAGATTGAGTCAAAAGAAAAAGCTATTTTGGAGTTTTATCAACAATTTTCTTGTATAGGTGGGGACCTGGTATTTTCGGAGTCCTTATGTGAGGAATTACAAAAGAAATTTTTTCAACAAAAATGTGAATTAGGAAGAGTTGGTCGACGAAATATGAATCGTAGACTGAATCTTGATATACCTCAGAACAATACATTCTTGTTACCACGAGATGTATTGGCCGCTACGGATCATTTGATTGGAATGAAATTTGGAACGGGTATACTTGATGATGACGATATGAATCACTTGAAAAATAAACGTATTCGTTCGGTTGCAGATCTTTTACAAGATCAATTCGGACTGGCTCTTGGTCGTTTACAACATGCGGTTCAAAAAACTATCCGTAGAGTATTCATACGTCAATCGAAACCGACTCCACAAACTTTGGTAACTCCAACTTCAACTTCGATTTTATTAATAACTACTTATGAGACCTTTTTTGGCACATACCCTTTATCTCAAGTTTTTGATCAAACCAATCCATTGACACAAACGGTTCATGGGCGAAAAGTGAGTTGTTTGGGTCCTGGAGGATTGACGGGGAGAACCGCAAGTTTTCGGAGTCGAGATATTCATCCGAGTCACTACGGGCGTATTTGTCCAATTGACACATCCGAAGGAATTAATGTTGGACTTACTGGATCCTTAGCTATTCATGCGACAATTGATCACTGGTGGGGATCCATAGAGAGTCCGTTTTATGAAATATCTGAGAAAGCAAAAGAAAAAAAAGAGAGACAGGTGGTTTATTTATCACCAAATAGAGATGAATATTATATGATAGCAGCAGGAAACTCTTTGTCCTTGAATCAGGGTATTCAGGAAGAACAGGTTGTTCCAGCTAGATACCGTCAAGAATTCCTGACTATTGCATGGGAACAGATTCATGTTAGAAGTATTTTTCCTTTCCAATATTTTTCTATTGGAGGTTCTCTCATTCCTTTTATTGAGCATAATGATGCGAATCGGGCTTTAATGAGTTCTAATATGCAGCGCCAAGCAGTTCCACTTTCTCGGTCCGAGAAGTGCATTGTTGGAACTGGATTGGAACGCCAAACAGCTCTAGATTCGAGGGTTTCCGTTATAGCTGAACGCGAGGGAAAGATCATTTCTAGTGATAGTCACAAGATCCTTTTATCAAGTAGTGGGAAGACTATAAGTATTCCTTTAGTTGCCCATCAGCGCTCTAACAAAAATACTTGTATGCACCAAAAACCTCGGGTTCCTTGGGGTAAATCTATTAAAAAAGGGCAAATTTTAGCGGAGGGAGCGGCTACAGTTGGTGGGGAACTTGCTTTAGGAAAAAACATTTTAGTAGCTTATATGCCATGGGAGGGTTACAATTTTGAAGACGCAGTACTGATTAGCGAACGTTTGGTATATGAGGGTATTTATACTTCTTTTCACATCCGAAAATATGAAATTCAGACGGATACGACAAGCCAAGGCTCCGCTGAAAAAATCACCAAAGAAATACCACATCTAGAAGAACATTTGCTCCGCAATTTGGACAGAAATGGAGTTGTGAGGTTGGGATCCTGGGTAGAAACTGGCGATATTTTAGTGGGTAAATTAACCCCTCAGATAGCGAGTGAATCGTCCTATATCGCGGAAGCTGGATTATTACGGGCCATTTTTGGTCTTGAGGTATCTAATTCAAAAGAAACTTCTCTGAAACTACCTATAGGTGGAAGAGGGCGCGTTATCGATGTGAAATGGATCCAGAGGGACCCCCTCGACATAATGGTTCGTGTATATATTTTACAGAAACGTGAAATCAAAGTTGGGGATAAAGTAGCCGGAAGACACGGGAATAAGGGGATCATTTCCAAAATTTTGCCTAGGCAAGATATGCCCTATTTGCAAGATGGAACGCCTGTTGATATGGTCTTCAACCCCTTAGGAGTACCTTCACGAATGAATGTGGGACAAATATTTGAAAGCTCGCTTGGATTAGCAGGGGATCTGCTAAAGAAGCATTATAGAATAGCACCCTTTGATGAGAGATATGAGCAAGAGGCTTCAAGAAAACTTGTGTTTTCGGAATTATATGAAGCCAGTAAACAAACAAAAAATCCATGGGTATTTGAACCCGAGTACCCGGGAAAAAGCAGAATATTTGATGGAAGAACAGGAGATCCCTTCGAACAACCTGTTCTAATAGGGAAGTCCTATATCTTAAAATTAATCCATCAAGTTGATGAGAAAATCCATGGGCGTTCTACTGGGCCCTATTCACTTGTTACCCAACAACCCGTTAGAGGAAGAGCCAAGCAAGGGGGACAACGAGTAGGAGAAATGGAAGTTTGGGCTTTAGAAGGATTTGGTGTTGCTCATATTTTACAAGAGATACTTACTTATAAATCTGATCATCTTATAGCTCGCCAAGAAATACTTAATGCTACGATCTGGGGAAAAAGAGTGCCTAATCACGAGGATCCTCCAGAATCTTTTCGAGTGCTCGTTCGAGAACTACGATCTTTGGCTCTAGAACTGAACCATTTTCTTGTATCTGAAAAGAACTTCCAGGTTAATAGGGAGGATGTTTGATCGGAATAAATATAAATTCTTTTCTTATTTCTATTTTATGATTGACCAATATAAACATAAACAACTTCAAATTGGACTCGTTTCCCCTCAACAAATAAAGGCTTGGGCTAACAAAATGCTACCTAATGGGGAAGTCGTTGGCGAAGTAACAAGGCCCTCTACTTTTCATTATAAAACCGATAAACCAGAAAAAGATGGATTGTTTTGCGAAAGAATCTTTGGACCCATAAAAAGCGGAATTTGTGCTTGTGGAAATTCTCGAGCGAGCGTAGCTGAAAACGAAGATGAAAGATTTTGCCAAAAATGCGGGGTAGAATTTGTCGATTCTCGGATACGAAGATATCAAATGGGATACATCAAACTGGCATGTCCAGTGACTCATGTGTGGTATTTGAAAGGTCTTCCTAGTTATATCGCAAATCTTTTAGATAAACCCCTTAAGAAATTGGAGGGCCTAGTATACGGCGATTTCTCTTTTGCTAGGCCCAGCGCTAAAAAACCTACTTTCTTACGATTACGAGGTTTATTCGAAGATGAAATTTCATCCTGTAACCACAGCATTTCTCCCTTTTTTTCTACCCCGGGCTTTGCAACATTTCGAAATCGGGAAATTGCGACAGGAGCAGATGCTATTAGAGAACAATTAGCGGATTTGGATTTGCGAATTATTATAGAGAATTCCCTGGTTGAATGGAAGGAATTAGAAGACGAGGGCTATAGTGGAGATGAATGGGAAGATAGAAAAAGACGAATAAGAAAAGTTTTTTTGATTAGACGCATGCAATTGGCGAAACATTTTATTCAAACAAATGTAGAACCAGAATGGATGGTTTTGTGCTTATTACCGGTTCTTCCTCCCGAATTGAGACCCATTGTTTATAGGTCTGGGGATAAAGTAGTGACTTCGGATATTAATGAACTTTATAAGAGAGTTATCCGTCGGAACAACAACCTTGCCTATCTATTAAAAAGAAGTGAATTAGCGCCAGCAGATTTAGTAATGTGCCAGGAAAAATTGGTACAAGAAGCCGTGGATACACTTCTTGATAGTGGGTCCCGCGGGCAACCGACGAGGGATGGTCACAATAAAGTATACAAGTCACTTTCAGATGTAATTGAGGGTAAAGAGGGGAGGTTTCGCGAGACTCTGCTTGGGAAACGGGTCGATTACTCGGGGCGTTCCGTCATTGTTGTGGGTCCTTCGCTTTCATTACATCAATGTGGATTACCTCTAGAGATAGCAATAAAACTTTTTCAGCTATTTGTAATTCGCGATTTAATCACGAAACGTGCTACTTCTAATGTAAGGATTGCTAAAAGGAAAATTTGGGAAAAGGAACCTATTGTATGGGAAATACTTCAAGAAGTTATGCGGGGACATCCTGTACTGTTGAACAGAGCACCTACCCTGCATAGATTAGGCATACAGGCCTTCCAACCCACTTTAGTAGAGGGGCGTACTATTTGTTTACATCCATTAGTGTGTAAGGGTTTCAATGCGGACTTTGATGGGGATCAAATGGCTGTTCATCTACCTTTATCCTTGGAAGCTCAGGCGGAAGCCCGTTTACTTATGTTTTCTCATATGAATCTCCTGTCTCCCGCTATTGGAGACCCTATTTGCGTGCCAACCCAAGACATGCTTATCGGACTTTATTTATTAACGATTGGAAACCGTCGAGGTATTTGCGCAAATAGATATAATAGTTGCGGAAACTATCCAAATAAAAAAGTAAATTACAATAATAATTATTATAAGTATACGAAAGATAAAGAACCCCTTTTTTCTAGTTCCTATGATGCACTGGGAGCTTATAGACAGAAACGAATCGGTTTAAACAGTCCCTTGTGGCTCCGATGGAAACTAGATCAACGCGTCATTGGGTCAAGAGAAGTTCCGATTGAAGTTCAATATGAATCCTTTGGGACTTATCATGAGATTTATGCCCACTATCTAATAGTGGGAAATAGAAAAAAAGAAATCCGTTCTATATACATTCGAACTACTCTTGGTCATATTTCTTTTTATAGAGAAATAGAGGAAGCCATACAAGGATTTAGTCGGGCCTATTCATACACTACCTAAACAAGGAAGTTAGATTCGTCGATGCCCCTTTCGGGGGGCATTCCGATTTCACTAGTACCGTCTTTTTTACCGCGCAAATCCAGATTGAGAAAAGGGAGTAAATTAAGTTTTCGAATCACTGACTCAGGCCCATTGTCGAATCCTACTCAGCAATTGTCGAATCCTACTCAGCCAAAAAAGGGGGTACTCATGTATGGCGGAACGGGCCAACCTAGTCTTTCATAATAAAGAGATAGACGGAACTGCTATGAAACGACTTATTAGCAGATTAATAGATCATTTCGGAATGGGATATACATCCCATATACTGGATCAAATAAAGACTCTGGGCTTCCATCAAGCCACTACTACATCGATTTCTTTAGGAATCGAAGATCTTTTAACAATACCCTCTAAAGGATGGTTAGTCCAAGACGCGGAACAACAAAGTTTTCTTTTGGAGAAACACTATTATTATGGGGCTGTACATGCAGTAGAAAAATTACGCCAATCCGTTGAGATATGGTATGCTACAAGTGAATATTTGAAACAAGAAATGAATTCGAATTTCCGGATAACGGATCCTTCTAATCCGGTCTATCTAATGTCTTTTTCAGGAGCCAGAGGAAATGCATCTCAGGTACATCAATTAGTAGGTATGAGAGGGTTAATGGCGGATCCTCAAGGACAAATGATTGATTTACCTATTCAAAGCAATTTACGCGAGGGACTTTCTTTGACAGAATATATAATTTCTTGCTACGGAGCCCGCAAAGGGGTTGTAGATACTGCTGTACGAACAGCGGATGCTGGATATCTTACACGTAGACTTGTTGAAGTAGTTCAACATATTATTGTGCGTAGAAGAGATTGTGGTACTATCCGAGGTATTTCTGTGAGTCCTCAAAATGGGATGACGGAAAAACTTTTTGTCCAAACACTAATTGGTCGTGTATTAGCGGAGGATATATATATTGATTCACGATGCATTGCTGCTCGAAATCAAGATATTGGAATTGGATTAGTCAATCGATTCATAACTGCCTTTCGAGCACAACCGTTTCGAGCACAAACAATATATATTAGAACCCCCTTTACTTGCCGGAGCACATCTTGGATCTGTCAATTATGTTATGGGCGAAGTCCCACTCATGGCGATCTGGTCGAATTGGGGGAAGCTGTAGGTATTATTGCGGGTCAATCAATTGGGGAGCCAGGGACTCAACTAACATTAAGAACTTTTCATACTGGTGGAGTATTCACAGGGGGTACTGCCGACCTTGTACGATCCCCCTCGAATGGAAAAATACAATTCAATGAGGATTTGGTTCACCCCACACGTACCCGTCATGGGCAGCCTGCTTTTCTATCCTATATAGACTTGCATGTAACTATTCAGAGTCAGGATATTCTGCATAGTGTGAATATTCCGTTAAAAAGCTTGATTCTAGTGCAAAATGATCAATACGTGGAATCCGAACAAGTAATTGCAGAGATTCGTGCTGGAACGTCCACTTTGCATTTTAAAGAAAGGGTACAAAAGAATATTTATTCCGAATCAGACGGGGAAATGCACTGGAGTACTGATGTTTATCATGCGCCCGAATATCAATATGGGAATCTTCGTGGATTACCAAAAACAAGCCATTTATGGATATTGTCAGTAAGTATGTGCAGATCCAGTCTAGCATCTTTTTCGCTCCACAAGGATCAAGATCAAATGAATACTTATTATTTTTCTGTTGACGGAAGATATGTCTTTGAACTCTCAATGGCTAACGATCCAGTAAGCCATAGATTGTTGGATACTTTTGGTAAAAAAGATAGGGAAATTCTTGATTATTTAACGCGGGATCGAGTCGTGTCCAACGGTCATTGGAATTTAGTCTATCCTTCTATTCTTCAAGATAATTCGAATTTGTTGGCGAAAAAGCGAAAAAATGAGTTTGTAATTCCATTACAATATCATCAAGAACAAGAGAAAGAGCTAATACCCTGTTTGGGGATTTCGATTGAAATACCCTTTATGGGTGTTTTACGTAGAAATACTATTTTTGCTTATTTTGACGATCCACGATACATAAAAGATAAAAAGGGTTCAGGAATTGTTAAATTTAGATATAGGACCTTAGAGGAAGAATATGAAACCCGAGAGGAAGAATATAGGACTCGAGAGGAAGACTCAGAGGACGAATATGAAAGCCCAGAGAAGGAATATGGGGTCCGAGAGGACGAATATGAAACCCTAGAGGACGAATATGAAACCCTGGAAGATGAATATGGGATCCTAGAGGACGAATATGAAACCCTAGAAGACGAATATAGGACTCTAGAGAAAGACTCACAGGAGGAATACCGGAGCCCAGAGAACGAATATAAGACCCGAAAAAACGAATATGGAACTCTAGAGGAAGACCCAGAAGAAGAATATGGGAGCCCTGAGGATGGCTCAGAGAACGAATATGGGACTTTAGAAGAAGACTCAGAGGAAGACTCAGAAGACGAATATGGGAGACCAGAGGAGGATTCTATCTTAAAAAAAGAGGGTTTTATTGAGCATCGAGGAACAAAAGAATTTAGCCTAAAATACCAAAAAGAAGTAGATCGCTTTTTTTTCATTCTTCAAGAACTGCATATCCTGCCGAGATCCTCATCCCTAAAGGTACTTGATAATAGTATTATTGGGGTGGATACACAACTCACAAAAAATACAAGAAGTCGACTAGGTGGATTGGTCCGAGTGAAAAGAAAAAAAAGCCATACGGAACTCAAAATCTTTTCTGGGGATATTCATTTTCCTGAAGAGGTGGATAAGATAGTAAGTGGCAGTTTGATACCACCAGAAAGAGAAAAAAAAGATTCTAAGGAATCAAAAAAAAGGAAAAATTGGGTTTATGTTCAACGGAAAAAAATTCTCAAAAACAAGGAAAAGTATTTTGTTTCGGTTCGACCTGCATTCGCATATGAAATGGACGAAGGGAAAAATTTAGCAACACTTTTCCCGCAAGATCTTCTGCAAGAAGAAGATAATCTACAACTTCGACTTGTCAATTTTATTTCTCACGAAAATAGCAAGTTAACTCAAAGAATTTATCACACGAATAGCCAATTCGTTCGAACTTGCTTAGTAGTGAATTGGGAACAAGAAGAAAAAGAGGGGGCCCTTGCTTCCCTTGTTGAGGTAAGAACAAATGATCTGATTCGCGATTTCCTAAGAATTGAGTTAGTCAAGTCCACTATTTCGTATACACGAAGAAGGTATGATAGGACAAGTGCAGGACCAATTGCCAATAATAGGTTAGATCACAAGAATACCAATTCCTTTTATTCCAAGGGGAAGATTCAATCACTTAGCCAACATCAAGAAGCTATTGGCACCTTGTTGAATCGAAATAAAGAATACCCATCTTTGATGATTTTGTCGGCATCCAACTGTTCTCGAATTGGTTTATTCAAGAATTCAAAATATCCCAATGCGGTAAAAGAATCGAATCCTAGAATTCCTATTCGAAATATTTTGGGGCTCTTAGGCGCTATTGTACCTAGTATATCGAATTTTTTTTCATCTTACTATTTATTAACGCATAATCAGATCTTGTTAAAAAAATACTTGTTCCTTGACAATTTGAAACAAACCCTCCAAGTACTTCAAGGACTAAAATACTCTTTAATAGACGAAAAGAAAAGGATTTCGAATTTTGACAGTAACATCATGTTGGATCCATTCCATTTGAATTGGCACTTTCTCCATCACGACTCGTGGGAGCAGACATCGGCAATAATTCACCTTGGACAATTTATTTGCGAAAATGTATGTCTATTTAAATCGTATATAAAAAAATCTGGTCAAATTTTCATTGTTAATATGGACTCCTTTGTTATAAGAGCAGCTAAGCCTTATTTGGCCACTATAGGAGCAACTGTTCATGGTCATTATAGAAAAATCCTTTACAAAGGAGATAGGTTAGTTACGTTTATATATGAAAAATCAAGATCTAGTGATATAACGCAAGGTCTTCCAAAAGTAGAACAAATCTTCGAAGCGCGTTCAATTGATTCACTATCGCCGAATCTGGAAAGGAGAATTGAGGATTGGAATGAGTGTATACCAAGAATTCTTGGGGTTCCTTGGGGATTCTTGATTGGAGCTGAGCTAACCATAGCCCAAAGTCGTATCTCTTTGGTTAATAAGATCCAAAAGGTTTATCGATCCCAAGGGGTACAGATCCATAATAGACATATAGAGATTATTATACGCCAAGTAACATCAAAAGTAAGGGTTTCCGAAGATGGAATGTCTAATGTTTTTTCACCTGGGGAATTAATAGGACTATTGCGAGCGGAACGAGCAGGGCGGGCTTTGGATGAATCGATCTATTATCGGGCAATCTTATTGGGAATAACAAGGGCTTCCCTGAATACCCAAAGTTTCATATCTGAAGCAAGTTTTCAAGAAACTACTCGAGTTTTAGCAAAAGCTGCCCTACGAGGTCGTATTGATTGGTTGAAAGGCCTGAAAGAAAACGTGGTTCTGGGGGGGATTATACCTGTTGGTACTGGATTCCAAAAATTTGTGCATCGTTCCCCACAAGACAAGAACCTTTATTTCGAAATTCAAAAAAAAAATCTATTCGCGTTGGAAATGAGAGATATTTTGTTTCTCCATACAGAATTAGTTTCTTCTGATTCTGACGTAACAAACAATTTCTATGAGACATCAGAACCCCCATTTACCCCCATTTAGACGATTTAAGGATACATAAAGCAGATTTTTTTTACTTTAATTTCAAATAGACTTTTGACCTTAGAATGCTAACAGGTCTGATTTTCGATTTTGTATTTTAATAAGTAAGAGAAATTTAATAAGTAAGAGAAATAAGTTAATTCATTAAGGCTATGTTTATACCATGTATCAATGGCCAATTTTGAGTAGAAGGTTCCATCGGAACAATTATTATTTATTTCAAGCTATTTCGGCTCTTTCTTAATCTTCAAAAAGAAATCAATTCCGTAATGGTAAGACGAAAAAAAGAAAAAAAAAAGGAAGTGTGGAAAAAATGACAAGAAGATATTGGAACATCAATTTGAAAGAGATGATAGAAGCGGGAGTTCATTTTGGTCATGGTATTAAGAAATGGAATCCTAAAATGGCACCTTACATCTCAGCAAAGCGTAAAGGTACTCATATTACAAATCTCGCTAGAACGGCTCGTTTTTTATCAGAAGCTTGTGATTTAGTTTTTGATGCAGCAAGTCAGGGAAAAAGCTTCTTAATTGTTGGTACCAAAAAAAGAGCAGCGGATTTAGTAGCATCAGCTGCAATAAGGTCTCGTTGTCATTATGTTAATAAAAAGTGGTTCAGTGGTATGCTAACGAATTGGTCGATTACCAAAACTAGACTTTCTCAATTTAGAGACTTAAGAGCAGAAGAAAAGATGGGAAAATTCCACCATCTCCCAAAAAGAGATGTGGCAATCTTAAAGAGAAAATTATCTACCTTGCAAAGATATCTCGACGGGATTAAATATATGACGAAGTTGCCTGACATTGTGATCGTCCTTGATCAGCAAAAAGAGTATATAGCTCTTCGGGAATGTGCCATTTTGGGGATTCCTACTATTTCTTTAGTCGATACAAATTGTGACCCAGATCTCGCGAGTATATCGATTCCTGCCAACGATGACACTATGACTTCAATTCGATTGATTCTTAACAAATTAGTATTTGCAATTTGTGAGGGCCGTTCTCTCTATATAAGAAATCGTTGATTAAGATTAAGAAGAATAATTTATTCTTTAGCAACTGCGTAGATCAGTTACTATTCTTTTTTGTTTTCCATAGATAAAAGAAGGGGAATATTGATATATATTAGAGGGTATTGATATATATTATGATCTGATGTGATTTCTTGGTATCCTAAATATAAGATTAATACTTCAAGTTGCTGAGTTGAGAAAGAGATGGTTGAATCAAAAGAATTCCTTTTTGAAGTTCAATTTTTATCAGAGGACAATATGAATATTACACCATGTTCCATTAAAACACTCAAGGGGTTATACGATATATCGGGGGTAGAAGTAGGCCAACACTTCTATTGGCAAATAGGAGGTTTCCAAATTCATGCCCAAGTACTCATCACTTCTTGGGTCGTAATTACTATCTTGCTAGGTTCAGTTATCATAGCTGTTCGGAATCCACAAACCATCCCAACCGACGGTCAGAATTTCTTCGAATATGTCCTTGAGTTTATTCGAGACTTGAGCAAAACTCAGATTGGAGAAGAATATAGTCCCTGGGTTCCCTTTATTGGGACTATGTTCCTTTTTATTTTTGTTTCGAATTGGTCGGGTGCTCTTTTACCTTGGAAAATTATAGAGTTACCCCATGGGGAATTAGCAGCGCCCACGAATGATATAAATACTACTGTTGCTTTAGCTTTACTCACATCAGCGGCATATTTTTATGCGGGTCTTAGCAAAAAAGGATTGAGTTATTTCGAGAAATATATTAAACCAACCCCAATCCTTTTACCAATTAACATCCTAGAAGATTTCACAAAACCTTTATCGCTGAGTTTTCGACTTTTCGGAAATATATTGGCGGATGAATTAGTCGTTGTTGTTCTTGTTTCTTTAGTCCCCTTAGTAGTCCCTATACCGGTCATGTTTCTTGGATTATTTACAAGCGGTATTCAAGCTCTTATTTTTGCAACGTTAGCCGCAGCCTATATAGGGGAATCCATGGAAGGTCATCATTGAATTGACTAGTTTTCGAAACAGTTTTTTAGCTTAGCCCAATTCATGCATGGTTCCAGATAATCCTCTTGCTTGGAAAACGAAATAGTTCGAAATGGGTATGAATATACAACCCAGAGTTGTAGGAGAGAGAATAAACAATATTATGTAATTGTTAAAATATATATGCATTCGAAGGGGGGCGGAGTCAGGTTAGATCTATATCCTTAATGCCTATAAGACAGTCATCTTTTGTGTGGCTTTCTAAGGAATGCTTTTATAATAGGATTCACTAGAAAATGAGAAAATACGCAAACAAAATAGAAGAAACAAATGTATATGGGATTTTTTTTATTCCTAAGTTAAATTCATTATCTAATCCGATATTTGGAATTCCCTTCTATATGGAATTGTAATGGAATTGGATTCCATATCCAGTTCTATGCAGCATATTGTTATCAATTGTATATCTTGATTCCTATTGGATTAGTTCGATTTCAATAGGAGTTCTTCCTCTATTTATTTCGTCTTATGGATTAGATGAAGGGGAATAAAAGGGAACTCAAGGATATTGAAGAGTAAAAAAAGGATGGAATGAAAGAGTGGTTGGAAAGAAAGAGAAATAGAATAATGAGAATCATATGGATTTACACAAACCTCTAATGATTAGAAACTAAAAATGAGATCTCGAAGTAGTTCGGACGATTCAGATTATCATTTCAATTTGTACTTTTTAGTTACTTCTACCCAATAGAAGTTAGAAGTAATAATTTCTTGGTTAATTGTATCCTTAACCATTTCTTTTTTTTGACATGAGGAACTCACCATGAATCCACTAATTGCTGCTGCTTCCGTTATTGCTGCTGGATTGGCCGTAGGGCTTGCTTCTATTGGGCCTGGAGTTGGTCAAGGTACTGCTGCAGGACAAGCTGTAGAAGGTATTGCGAGACAGCCAGAAGCAGAAGGGAAAATACGAGGTACTTTATTGCTTAGTCTAGCTTTTATGGAAGCTTTAACAATTTATGGACTGGTTGTGGCACTAGCGCTTTTATTTGCGAACCCTTTTGTTTAATCCTAAAAAAGAAAATCAGTCCTTTAGATTAGATACTTTATTCTTTTTTTAATAAATTGGTATTTGCTTCTGTAATTCCAAGTATATCAATACTTTACTACTATTTTTTATAGTATTTTATTCCCGGAATTTTTTATTTATTGGGCAATACCCCAGGAACCCCAGGAAGGGTTGATTTGAGCATAATCAAGTTAGAGGATATGCTCGCCCTCTTCCCTCCGATCCTTAGTTTAAGACAGCGGAAATTTTCGTTTTATTTTAGGAATTTTGGGATACATTTCAGGTGATCTTTCACAGGTCAAACGAGACCTAAGACTTAATCTAAAAGAAATTATTAGATTGAATCTATTTGCATTAAAAAAATTGCATTAAAAAAACCGATCAAAAAAGGGCGAGCGAAGTAAGTGATCAAAAACTTTCTTCTTTGTTCGTCCTATCTATAAGAGGAGAGCATATGAAAAATGTAACCCATTCTTTCGTTTTTTTAGCTCACTGGCCATTCGCCGGGAGTTTCGGGTTTAATACCGATATTTTAGCAACAAAT